TTCGATTACCCGCTTATTTATGCTAATCTTTATCCCATATGGCATTGAAATCTGGCAATAGTAACACAGTCCTGTCAATTCAATTTGAACAAAGATAAAGGGTGGTAAAGCCATAAAGTCAAATAAAATAGTCTTCTTCAAACAAAAACCTACCTATTATGACTAAGAATGCGTTATGACTAAGAGTGCGCTACAAGGGAGTCCCCGAAGTTCGTAGAAAAAGAGCAAGTAAATAAAAGGTTTTTCAGAATTTATTTTTTTTGATCATATAGAATTGACAACAAAAATTTTGTTCTTTTTACGAACCTGATGTCGATAAATCCGCGAGTCTAGAAATTCATTTCGGCTAATTGAACCTTCTCGAACTGTTTCTTTTTAAGAACTAAAAATATTTGTGCCAAAATAACAGATGCCAAGAAGACCAAAAGGCCTTGGACACGTAATGGATCTTGAAGTACTATTTCGGCATCTCCCTGACCAAATCCACCCACATTAGGATTACTCGTTAATGGTTGATCAAATTTGATGGATTCACCCTCTGAAACAAGAACTTCTGGTCCTGGAGGGATAATATCAACCACTTGACGGCCATCCGATGGATCTGTTATGATTATTTCATATCCCCCTTTTTCTTTTCGTATGATTTTGCTTACTATGCCCGCCCCTGTAGCATTATAAACTGTATTGTTACTCTTGCTTCCGTCGGGATAAATCTGACCCCTTCCCCTATTTCCTCCTACATATATAGGATATTTTAAGAAGTGAACATCTTTCTTAGTAGCGGGGTCGGGGGAAAGAATAGGAAAGGTGATTTCACTATATTTCTGGCCGGGGACAGGCCCTATTACAAGAATATTTTTTTTATTAGGGCGGTAGCTCTGAAAAGACAAATTTCCTATCTTTTCTTTCATCTCGGGAGAAATACGATCGGAAGGAGCTAATTCAAACCCCTCCGGTAAAATAAGAACAGCCCCCACATTCAAACCCCCCTTCTTACCATTAGCAAGGACTTGTTTCACTTGCTTATCATAAGGAATTCGAACAACTGCTTCAAATACAGTATCAGGAAGTACTGTTTGTGGAACCTCAATATCCACGGGCTTATTAGCTAAATGACAATTGGCACATACAATACGCCCAGTCGCTTCTCGTGGATTTTCATAACCCTGCTGTGCAAAAACGGGATATGCACTTGAAACGGGTGCCCGAGTTATGATATATATCATGAGCGATACGGAAATAGATTGAGTAATGTGTTCCTTTATCCAAGAAAAAGTATTTCTAGTTTGCATGGTCTAATCATTGGTCTGAAAATTTCTACAATAAATTGGGTAGGTCGCTAGTATAGTTTCCTATCCACGATTCTGCTATTTATTGAAATCATTTTACTGGAATACTATAGTATAAAAATAGTCTGAAAACCGCCCGAATAGAATGTTTTTAATACTTATGTAGAACTACAAAGTAAGAAACGTTCTAATTGGATTAATATTGGTGGATGATTTATCAATCATTCATTGAATGATAAATAACTACAAGGGATGGAGATACACGATTTAAATAACGAAAAATCCAATATTTAAAAATAGTATCGAGAATAACCGGAAAAGTGGAAACAAGACCAGATATAATTTGATCATTATGACCAAATCCAAAATCTTTGTACACAGAACCAATCATTAGTTCCCAGCCGTGGGGTGAATGAAATCCGATACATAAATCGGTTAATAAAAGAATCGAAAAGGCTTTTACTGTATCACTTAAGTTATATAGGAATTCCTGAGCCCAAGAGTTAAGAATAACAAGTTCTTCATTCCCTAAAATCGAATAACCACTTAGAATAACAAAACAGATTATATTTGTCGAGAAGTGTAAAATTGTATGGATACGATCCTCGTTGTGTATCTTGATTAATTGGATCGTTTCTTTGTGGATTCCTATAAGAAACTTTTGTAGATATGTCTCCGAGTATTCCTTGATCATTTCTTCCAAGAAGAGGATTTCGTCTAATTCTATGAACTTTTCTAGAATACTTTTTTCTTGAATATCATTCAAAAAAATTTCAGATTGGCCGATATTCGCCCAATTAATAACCCAAGATTCCATACTTTTAGTAAATGAGAGAGAAATCCACCAGGGCAGAAATACTATAGATGCAAGATACAAAAGAGGAGTGAAAGCTTTCTTTTTTGCCATTTTTTGCCTGTTAATTTTTAATTAACCCACTCCATTTGTCGACTTTATAGAATCGAACCTTTCTTTGAAACATGAGTTGTAGACAAGGTATCAAACCTATGAATCTATTTTATTTATGATTTTGTTTTGAATCTAGAAAGAATACAGAAATAGACTAAGACTCCACTTCGAATTTGACTAAAGAAATAATACAAGTGTTTCCAGATATCTCAATTCATCAAATTCCAAACAAGTGTCTCCTTTCGATGAATGGCCGAAAGAAGTACTTTAAGTAATGAATATTATTGATATTTTGAGACGAAAGAACCCCTTATTCTATGAAAATATCCAATATTTCGAAAAAAAATTCCAACGATTCCCCATAGTCAAGAATAGACTAATTGAGAGAAAGATATTGTGATGGTCAAAAAAATGAGCGGCAAAACAAGACAGAAACAGGCCAGTTATCATTATTAAGAAAACCCATTATTGGGTAGTAAAGAACACAAATGAAAGGATAAAAAGGTCGATTGAAAAAAAAGAATTTACAAGATATGGTTTATCTGCATCTGTTTATCCTAAAGTATCACTTAGTTATAGAAAAAACAGGATTCTTGCGTTTTTTCCTTCCTGCTGAGAAAGCATTCGTTCTTCAGCCCAGTTCCTTTTCTTTCTAAAAATCAAAATACTTCAATTGGTACGCGCAAGAAATAGGTCAATTCCGCGGCTTTTTGTTCAATTTCTCGTGGAGTCAAATTCTCATCAGTACGAGTCAACGGAACAGCCCCTCGGCCTCTGATATCCATATAAAGGACAGGACGAGCAAAAATACCCTCTTTAACTTCTATTCGAACGGATTGAATATCTTTTATAAGGAATCGGAGGAATATGCGACGATTTTTTCCAGGAAATCCCCAACGAAAAATACACACTATTCCTTCCTTTCTATCAAATCGATCATAACCACTACCTACATTCCAGGAGATTGTGCACCACAAATAGGAACTAATAAAGAGACCCGCAATCCCGTAGAAAGACATCACGATCCCCTGTGGAAAAAAAATGATTTGCTGAGACGGAACAAAAGATATCAAATTTCTACCAAGAAAACTGGAAGTTCCAACCAACAAGAATCCTAATGAACCTAAAAAAACGATAAGGGCCCAGCAAAAATGACTTAGTTTTCGAGACCCCGTTATAAGTTCTATCCATATATGTTCTGATCGCCAACTCATACTTCATCCGATTGCATTTTATTGAAATTGAGAGAATACCCCAAATGATTTTGACTTTACTTTTTTTGTTTCCGAATGAACTTTCATTAACTAGCACTAGTTTGGTGTGAACTAGCACTAGTTTAATGGGAACTTTTAGGGGTAATTCATCAAATTTGTTTAGATCTAAAATAATAACATACCCCTCATATGATCCCAATATACATATTGATATACATATAGATCGACCAACTTTCCATTTTAGGCATCCAGCGATCCTGATCTATTTGAAACTGGCTAGAATTGAGTTACCTATAGATCATTTTCTGCAGGCATAAGAGCTTTTTCCTTTATGTTCGGCAGAAATCACATGTTCTACCATATTTTCTTTTCCGAAATAAATATCTATGTTATGCTACAAGTATAAGTTTCAAAAAAAAACGAATGAGATTGGGTCCCCTCAGATCTAAACAATCTTGTTTTTTTGAACATGAAGAAATAAAGAAGCCATTGCAATTGCCGGAAATACTAGGCCTACTAAAGGCACAAAAATAGAGGGAAAGTGGAAAGTTGTCATAAAATGGGGTACCTCGGTTTATTATTTGTACCTGTTCTTATTTTTTTTAATATCATATTTTATATTTATACTAATTATAATTAATAATTGTAATTATTATGAATTCGTAGTTATTATTAATTAAAATTAATTCAATTTGAAAATTTTTCATTAGAGATATTAAGTATCTAAGTGAGTATATAGAATAAGTCCAAGGAATGTAGAACTAAATAAATGAACTTATTCATCTATCTACATGAAAGATACATATGATAATTCATTTTTTTCTTCGTTTCTTTGTGTTTTGTTCTTGTCTTCGAATTTAATAAAGAAAGAGTTATCCGCAACTTTTGATTCTTTCTACAATTAGATCTTAGGTCGCCAAAGAAAACTCCCTTTTTAGCTACTTTGATTCCGATAAGCTAAGATTCGGATAAGCTAACTACTTGTTTGCTACAAATAAAAAAATGGAACTTAGTGCACTCTACTTGATTGAATTGGAATTCAAAGGAAAGAAGGCGTGGAGCTTAAATAATTCACTCAGAACACTTTTCAAAAGATTACGCGGTACGATTAGGTCGAATAAGCCCTTCTGGAATAAATATTCAGCCGCTTGTGAACCTTCGGGTACTGTTTTATTCAATGTTTGTTCAATTACTCTTTTACCCGCAAATGCAATGTAGGAATTTGGTTCGGCAATAATAATATCTCCCAACATACCAAAACTGGCTGTTACCCCACCAGTAGTAGGAGATGTAAGGATTGATACATACAATAACTTTTTATTTGATTGATAATCATATAAAGCAGACGATATTTTAGCCATTTGCATCAGGCTCAAACTCCCTTCTTGCATGCGCGCTCCCCCCGAAGCGCACACTATAATAAGAGGTAGAAATTGATTGGTAGCGTACTCAATCAAACGGGTGATTTTCTCCCCGACTACGGATCCCATACTACCCCCCATAAACTGAAAATCCATAACCCCAATTGCTACGGGAATACCATTTAGTTGACCTATGCCTGTTTGAACAGCCTCAGTTAATCCTGTCTTT